ACATGAGGAGGAACATATTTACTAGTTATATCATCTGCAATCGCCTGAATCTCAAGACGTTCCTCGAACCAATCATATACTTTATTGAGATAGGTAACCAAAGAGAAAGAAAACTCCCCCTCCGAGAACCGTATATGAGAATTTCATCTCGTACGGCTCAAGCAAAAACACACAAATACAGGTTTCAACGGATATGTAATCGAAAGTTCAAAACTTCTTATATTAGCCACTTGATTCAATTTGCCCCGAAGATACGAAGTAATAAAAATCCGGAATCTCTTCTTTTCTTTGTGATGATAATGCCAAAAAATATCAAGTCGGCTCATCCGTCTTTCTTTATGTTGCTCGTTACAGGCCTCTTGAATCTTCTCGTCCCTATTTTTTTATTTGTTCTTTGATTTGTTGTTTTTTTTTACTATTGATAAGAATTCTCTTGTTGAGACCCTATGAATCAATTGAAACCTCAGATTCATACTAGAACCACGATGATTTAATAAATCCAAAAGCGAAACTAAAGGGTTCTCTGAGTAAGAACCATTTGATCATCACTTATTCAATGAATGGATGTAATGAATCAACTAAAATCTAAACTAAAGAGAAAGAGTTGTCTTTCGGTTAAAAAAAGTCTGTAAAATAAGTCTGAAGAAAAAAAAATCGTTTGATTTCGTAAATACCTATTTTGTGAATTTTTTGAGTCCGGTGGCGAGGTCTGAATAGTGGGTATGAATCATAGTTCAAATATTTCTTTTCTTGATCTATTCTATATATTCCGTGCTCCAGATACTAGAAAGTCTAAATATCCGACGGGGTAGAATCATCTTGATAAAGATGACAGGCCCATTCTCTGTATTATCAATAGGATCAATTATAACAAGTCACACACTCATATTCCGGAAATAACGAAATAAATAAATTCCACGGTCGAACTGCCAAAATGGTCTAGAACAAATCCTTTAAATTAAGTAATTTTTTTGGATTAAAAATCTAAGACTTCATATTCATAGTTCTTATGAACCTAACTCATGGAAATTCCATCCAGTAAAACGGAAGAATTATAAATTTCCAAAATAATAGATAGAAATATCGCAAATAGAGCCATTGCGACCCCCATAAGAGGTGTAGTCCCCCATCCTGGAGCAACTTTACCATATTCTGAGTTCAACGGTTTCAATAAATCCCCTACAGCAGTTCGTCTTGGCACATATCTAGAACTATCCTCAACGGTTTGTGTAGCCATAAATCCTATTTAATTATTGGTTGAGATTTGTTGACTTTGTATACTATTTCGTTGTAGTTGTAAATAAACTATCTTATCGTCGATCCATTGTGATCTTGAAATTATCTAAAAATGGAAACAGCAACCCTAGTCGCCATCTCCATATCTGGTTTACTTGTAAGCTTTACTGGGTATGCCTTATATACCGCTTTTGGGCAACCCTCTCAACAACTAAGAGATCCATTTGAAGAACACGGGGACTAGTTAAAGTAATGAGCCTCCCAATATAGGAGGCTCATTACTTCAATGGAGATAATGAAAAATCATTTCATTTTTTTAGTCGGAACCTTAGGGGGTTCTCGAAAAAAGATAGCGAAAAAAATTATCCCTAAAGTCGAGACTAAGAGGAATGTATAAACCAATGCTTCCATATATTCGATCGTGGTTTACAATTATAGCTTTCACACCTATTCATTTTGGGATTATTTACCCTATAAAATAAAAAAGAGAAAGAGTCAAAGAAAAACTGGTGATTAAAGTCAAGATTTCTCCAGTACCCTATATCAAATGAAAAAATAGAGACGAAAGATACCAGAGAAATCTTGTATCAGACTACTTGTCTCCTTGTAGTTGGGTCTCCAAGTTTTTGGAATGCTCCAAATTCCACTTGAGCATCTAAATCTGGATCAATACCAGCAAAAACATCTCTGAACAAGGTTCTAGCGCCATGCCAAATGTGTCCGAAAAAGAAGAGCAAAGCAAACGAAGCATGCCCAAAGGTGAACCAACCTCTTGGACTACTACGAAAAACACCATCGGATTTCAAAGTAGCCCGGTCTAATTCAAAAATTTCACCTAATTGAGCACGTCTAGCATATTTTTTCACAGTAGCAGGATCACTATAACTGACTCCATTGAGTTCGCCACCATAGAACTCAACAGTTACGCCCACTTGTTCGACACTATACTTTGATTCTGCCCTTCTAAAAGGAACATCAGCTCTCACAATTCCGTCTCCGTCTACCAAAACTACGGGGAATGTTTCAAAGAAAGTAGGCATACGACGTACAAAAAGTTCGTGCCCTTCTTTATCTCTAAAGATAGGGTGTCCTAACCATCCAACAGCTATTCCATCCCCATTGTCCATTGATCCCGCTCTGAATAATCCCCCTTTTGCCGGATTATTACCAATATAATCATAAAAAGCTAATTTTTCGGGAATTTTAGACCAAGCTTCCGATAAACTCAGATTTTCAGCCAGTCCGGTGTCAACCCTTCGATATATTTCTTGCTGGAAGTATCCCTGATCCCACTGATAACGAGTGGGCCCAAATAATTCGATTGGGGTAGTTGCTGAACCATACCACATAGTTCCAGCAACAACGAAAGCTGCAAAAAAAACAGCAGCGATACTACTGGAAAGTACAGTTTCAATATTGCCCATACGTAATCCTTTGTATAGACGTTGAGGCGGACGAACACTAAGATGGAATAAACCCGCTAATATGCCCAATGTACCTGCCGCAATATGATGAGAGGCTATTCCTCCCGGAACAAAAGGATCAAAACCTTCCGCGCCCCACGCTGGATTTACAGATTGTACTCTTCCAGTTAGCCCATAAGGATCGGATACCCATATTCCAGGACCATACAAGCCTGTTACATGAAATGCGCCAAAGCCAAAGCAAGCCAACCCTGAGAGAAATAAATGAATTCCAAAGATCTTGGGCAAATCTAAAGATGGTTTTCCTGTACGTTCATCACAAAATATTTCTAGGTCCCAATAGACCCAATGCCAAATAGCTGCTAAGAAGCACAAACCAGAAAACACAATATGTGCCCCTGCCACACCTTCATAACTCCAAATACCCGGATTTGTTATAGTTCCTCCTGAAATACTCCAACCCCCCCAGGAATTCGTTATTCCTAAACGAGTCATAAAGGGTATAACAAACATACCTTGTCTCCACATTGGATCAAGAACGGGGTCAGAAGGATCAAAAACCGCTAATTCGTATAGAGCCATTGAACCAGCCCAACCAGAAACAAGAGCTGTATGCATTATATGGACAGAAAGCAATCGACCGGGATCATTCAATACGACAGTATGAACACGATACCAAGGTAAACCCATGGAAATACCCCTTTATCAAAGAAAACTAGACACTATGTAACTTTATCACATTGCAAAATACTATACTATGTACCTGACCTTTTAAGTGGATTCTGTATGAGAAAGGGTTACTTTTTATTCCGTTCCGTTGGAAATAACAGAACAATTCTGTTCGTAAGAACAAAGAGAAGCAGATCTATTCTATACCCGATAAGTACCAATACGCAATGGGCGAATTGGTCCAAATTTTTGGGGAACGAATGCATAGATACTTGTTTATCATTCGAACGATTGATCGATCCGCTCATTAAAATTTTTCTTTATTCTATTTTATTCATAGATTGAAAGGGAAAAGATAATGAATAAAGAAAAATAATGAAAACAATACATTGTTACGTTTCCATATTAAAGTGAAGTATAGTACTTAATTTTTTCTTTAATTTAATGCCTATTGGTGTTCCAAAAGTACCTTTTCGGAGTCCTGGAGAGGAAGATGCAGTTTGGGTTGACGTATAGTGCGACTTGTCAGACATATTGAGTCATATGGGATTTACCCCGTTCTCTCTCCCGATCGAGATACCCTCTGCTTCGCCCAAGAAATATTGATTAAAGCATCAATCATTCAGAGCGTGAAGTAAAATTAGATCAATTTATATTGGGGATTAATATTATTGATTAGAATAGAAGAATTCATGGTTGACTTGGACCGATAAAATAAATAAAGTATCCAGGCTCCGTTCAGAAAATACCAAATTGGCAATATATGTACGATTACCACTTGTATCATAAACTATTCTTACACTTACTTTACTCTTTACTATAGTATAAGTATAGGAGTGATCCCAAACTGCCAATCAAGGAAATAGTATGATAAATACATCGAATAGTTTGGGGTAAGGCAAGCATAAAACAAATTGAAAAAAGTCGTAGCAGAAAGAAGTGGTATTGAGATTATTTGCCCTATATGTGCAAATAGAATTCGGACAGATAGATCTTTACCCGGAGTAGAACATGAACCTAAAAGAATTGAAAGGGCCCATTCAGGAACAAGAAAATGACATCGTGATTTGAATCTTGATGAAACAATACATCAATGAGAGGTTAGTTCAATAAGTTCGGTAAATTCTTTTTTTATAGGGAAGAGAGGCAAAACTCATGTTTTTTGAAAAATAGTAAAGAAGAAAAACAAAAAACTGTTACAAAAAAAGAAATAGGACTGGAATCGACACATTGATTCTTTTTTTTCGAAATTTTTCTTGAACCGTATGCATCCAAAGGTGCACGTACGGTTCCTAAGGGATACAATTTTGTCCTAATCAACCGACTTTATCGAGAAAGATTACTTTTTTTGGGCCAAGAGGTTGATAGCGAGATCTCGAATCAACTTGTTGGTCTCATGGTATATCTCAGTATAGAAGATGATACCAGGGATCTTTATTTGTTTATAAACTCCCCCGGCGGATGGGTGATTCCAGGAATAGCCATTTATGATACTATGCAATTTGTGCCACCCGATGTGCATACAATATGTATGGGATTAGCCGCTTCAATGGGATCTTTCATTCTGGTCGGAGGAGAAATTACCAAACGCCTAGCATTCCCTCACGCTTGGCGCCAATGAATTTTTTCTTAAAAAAAAAAAGAAGACTATGCCTTCGCCATATCGAATATGAATAATAAGCAATAATAGCATGGCATTTTGAGTTCGATATGAACAAACCATTATTGTTTTTTCATAACATTAGATTTTGTATCGAAATAGTAGTATGAAAGAAAGGTTATTTTCGATTTTATCTTATAGGTCGGGAGTACATTTCAGCGTCACAAACCATTTTTCTTCCAAATAAGAAGTCTCTTTTTTCTATTTATCTTATAAAAGTAAAAGAAATATAAGAATATGAAAATGAAAAAAAAAAGATCATTTTTTCCTATTTGATTATATCAGAAAGAAACTTTGGGATTGCTAAAGCACAGAAAAAATTAATATAGAAAGCAACAGAACCATCATAGTATTTTTGTTATTTTTACGAAAGGAAGGTTGGTAAATGGATAATTCAACGATTTCAATCGGATGGATTCTATTTTCTTCTTTCTTCAATGAAAAAGTAAAAAGAAAATTCAATTCCATTGCAGAGCCGTATGCAATGCACAAAAGATGCCTGTACGGTTGGTTCTTCAATTCTTTTTTTCTTCTTGTTAATACCCCTTACTAAAGAAGGGCTCATAATGTTATATCAGTATCATCAGGGTTATGATTCACCAACCTGCTAGTTCTTTTTATGAGGCACAAGCAGGGGAATTTATCCTGGAAGCGGAAGAACTACTGAAACTTCGCGAAACACTCACAAAGGTTTATGTACAAAGAACGGGGAATCCTTTATGGGTTGTATCCGAAGACATGGAAAGGGATGTTTTTATGTCAGCAATAGAAGCCCAAGCTTATGGCATTATTGATCTTGTAGCGATCGAAAATGAAAATACTAGAGATTTCGTCTAAATCCATGATTCTATTTCAAACCATGAATAGAAATAATTCATAATAATTCACCATCAGGTTAAGATCGATCTAAACCCATTACATTATATATAATTTTATATATACGACATGCCAACGATTAAACAACTTATTAGAAACACAAGACAGCCAATAAGAAACGTCACTAAATCTCCCGCTCTTCGAGGATGCCCTCAGCGTCGAGGAACATGTACTAGGGTGTATGTGCGACTCGTTCAGATCATGAGCTCGAACAAATAAAAAAAAAAAATTTCTTGTTTTCTAGTATCAATGATCAGTACCAATGAAATGAATAGGATAGAAAGATTGGAAGAACGCTATTTAGTTTACTATCTAAAAACGAAGATCCATTATATACCTATATTGCATTCATTGTGTATGAAATGTTTGGTTTTTATTGGTGCAAATCCAATCACTTCGATTTGAGATGAGAAGAATTCCCCATTGGTAGCAAATGGTTATCCATTAAGCGGGGGATATAAGAAGCAAAAAAAAAAAGGTTATGCTCCCTTTTTGAGAGAACGGAATAAGAGGGCCAGCTACCTAGCCAACTTTCCTAATTAAATACCGTTACTGTATGAATAACTCTTATTGTGAAAAGACTTATTACTGAATAATTGATGGGTAGAGCCAAAAAGTATGAACTATACAAGTTCACAATAACAGTTCATTAAATGAGAAAGGAGGCTCCGGTGTATAGAGAGGACCTCACCGTTTAAGAAGTAACCACAGAAACGATGGAACCCACTCTTTTTTTAGTATTGATAGAATTTCTTATTTCCAGGTCAAATGACTGGAAGGAATAAAAATCGTGGTTGGGAAGGTCATAGTAGCAAAAGCCATTGGAATTTATGTTTTATATATCGGAATAATCCGTTTTGTTATTAATCGACCGGGGGAGGGAAAAAAAGAATGACTGAAAGAAGAGAAATCCATTAGTTATTCATTAAAATTAAATTTGATTCAATGACCAGAGTTAGACGAGGATATACAGCTCGGAGACGTCGAACAAAAATTCGTTTATTTTCATCAACCTTTAGAGGGGCTCATTCAAGACTTACTCGAACAGCGACTCAACAGAAAATGAGAGCCTTGGTTTCTTCTCATCGAGATAGAGGCAGGCAAAAGAGGGATTTTCGTCGTTTGTGGATCACTCGGATAAATGCAGTAACTCGTGAGAATAAGGTATTAGATAGTTATAGTCGATTCATACACAATCTGTACAAGAGACAATTGCTTCTTAATCGTAAAATACTTGCTCAAATAGCTATATCAAATAAGAATTGTCTTTACATGATTTCCAATAAGATCATCAAATAAAGGAGATTTTAAAGTAATATACAGGAATGATTGAAACAGAATTCCCCGGAGAATAAACTCCGGGAAGATAGAATAAAAAGAAATTCAAAATTAAGACAAAATTAAGATAAGTAGTAGTAGGAATGAACAAACATGTTTCAATAAACAAAAAAAAAGATTTCCTTTTCCCCTATTTTTTTCTTATAACACAAGAATCCAATCTATTTTCTAGGGGTTTTCAAACAAAACATCAATCTGAGCTTGGGTTCCGATTAGAGTTTTGAGTAAATTGAGGAGTATGCCTATTTATTTCTGGTTCTAGGACCAGTAGTTTTAGGGGTCGACTCGGTTCTCTCAAATTGTTTCTCATTATTAAGAAAAGGTAACAAAGATAAAATACGAGCTTGTTTTATAGCAATAGTAATTAATCGTTGTTGTTTCAAAGTCAATCTATTCACCCGTCTAGATAATATTTTTCCCTGTTCACTAATAAATCGACTAATTAAACTCATGTTTCTATAATCGATCCGGTCCCCCGATCCAATTGGGGGCAAACGCCTACGAAAAGATCGCTTGGATTTACGAAAAGGTTGTTTGGGTTTATCCATGGTTTATTCCTTATCTCAATAAATTCTATTTTTTTATTCAGTTTATATCCGACCGAAAGAAATAGGCTTTGATTTTTATGTATTATAAAGTAGAGTTGTATATATGTTAAGTTCTTCCTCTTCCTACTCCCTGGAAAGATCACAAACATGTGTTTGTTGTCTTCGATCTATTTCTTTATTTCCCCATGAATCGTATGTTTGTGACAATAGCGACAAAATTTTCTTAATTCTAATCGACTGGGTGTATTGTGTCGATTCTTTTGAGTAATATATCTAGAAATACCTGGTGATTCTTTATAGATACCATTTCGGACACACTTGGTACATTCCAAAAAAACTCTGACTCTGGCATCTTTACTCTTTGCCATAAACCTCCTTTGGATTTTTTATCGACCTAACTTTATTTTATTTTATTCTTCTATTTTTGATACGAACTGAAGAAGAAGAAAAAAATAAATAGAAGTTACTAGCTAGAGATTCAATTCCTAAAGATTTCGTTAGAATTAATATAAATTTAATATTTAATAGAGTAATAATAATTAAATTATTAAGTAATACAATTTTTTTCTGACTATAAATTTTTCCTATCCTAATCTCAAAATTTCATTTAAGTCTTTTCTTTCTATCTATGTTATTTTTTCGTGGAGCCCGCCTTAGATTGGTGGATTCACATTTCCATTTCTGTTACCCAAAATTGATCTTAGATCTACTGAATTTTTGTTGAAGTTCAATACATTTTTTTCTTTCTTTTTCCTTCCTATCCTAAGAACTGAAAAAAAGGAGGGCAAAATTTCAGTCACGTCGAATTGTATCTCTAATTCTCATCATTTCTTCGCATATCAATAACTAGAATGAAAAAAAAGGGAATAACAAGGCATCGGGGAATAAGCGATTAATTTCTATCAAGAGACCCGCTAAAGACCCAAACCATAGAGTAGTTAGCACTGGTGCCGTAGAGAGATATGTTTTTATATCTCGCATTGAAAATCCTCCTTCTTTATTGTAATACATATATGGTCAGAACTTGTAGTTCAAGGTCAAGATCATTTGTATTTTTTATTTTACACAAAATTCCTAACAAAAATGAATATATGAATCAGTAGATGAAATTTTCCTGTCAAAAAAATGAACCCTTTTCCGGAGCATTACCAATAAATATTCATTCTTTTTACGTTAGGTTTCAGACTTATCTAATTTTTTTTATTATATGTTGTATGTGAAACCAAAAAAAATGACAAGAAAATTGTATTGTATTGTATATAGAGATGGAGTAGAAAATAACGAGGTGGAAAACTAGATAGGGATTTTGTACAATGGCACTGTACAACAATTTTTAAAAGGGATGTAGCGCAGCTTGGTAGCGCGTTTGTTTTGGGTACAAAATGTCACGGGTTCAAATCCTGTCATCCCTACCTCTTACTTCCCCATTACTTCTTCCATGGGAAGTAATGGGGAATTTCTTTAGATCGATTAAGATTGGACATAATCTTTCATTTTGAATCTTTCAGTTTTGCATACTATAGGTTATATGTATGTAAAATGTATTGGGTACAAAAAATCCTTTTCTTTACAGTTATGTCTCCTATCATAAGAGAACGCTCTTAGTTCAGTTCGGTAGAACGCGGGTCTCCAAAACCCGATGTCGTAGGTTCAAATCCTACAGAGCGTGAATCCGTTTATGTCGAATCACAATAAAATAACTTAAGAAAATAAAATGGAATTACAATTTGAATTTGACCTCCTCTTTGCAGGAGGTCAATCAAAAAAAGAAATGTTACTCAATCAAAGATCCAACTGATCACCGCGTCTGTATTGTAAATATGCAGTTACGAATAATCCTGCCAAAGTAATAGGAATTAGACCTAAGACGATTCCAAATAGAAAAACTTCAATCATTTCGATTTTTTTTTTTTTTGAGGAGATAAAAAGAGAGGTAAGATCTATCTCTAAATATTAATCTTAATTCTCCATGAATCTCAATGACAAGAATTGGCAATTGACGCGGAAAGGAACTATAGAATAAAAATACCGGAATCTCATAGAAATATTTATTTTTCTGAGGTTGTTCATTCAATTCATTTCAAATAAGTCGTATCCTGTTCAAACCAATCAATAGGGCTGGAGTTATAGTTAAAGCAGCCAGTAGAAAACCGAAATAACTAGTTATAGTAAGCATAAAAGAGTGAAATTAGATATGTTTTTTTGCTACATATGTTGATAAAACACTTACCTAAGTTTCCATTTTTTCC